GGGATTGGGTTTTTATCAACAGAAAAAAAAGGAAGAAAATGCGCCGTGAATTAGTACATCGAATAAGAGCTCTAAGCAAGGGAGCCCTTCTTTCGGATGTGCTCGAAAAAAGGACCAGAATGTACGAGTGCGAGTACGATGAGGACGATAATGAGATTAAGCAAAAATACTGGCCTAACGTACATGATCCTCTTTTGAGCGGACCAGATCGTCAAAAAGTCAGCGGACGAGACCTGGCGATCGCACAGTACAAAAAACGGAAGAAGGCAGAACAACTTATGCCTCTGCTTACGACTATCTGGGCTGCTGGTGACCCAGAATATGTGAGGCTACACGAGAAATACCCCCGACGATGCTTCGATAACAGGCAATTCCCAATTTTGAGTGTTGTAAGGAGATGCACGCCCCCAGAGGTAGATGTTGAGGGTTTTCTTCCTTCATTGTTGTTTTACAGACGTCAAATGTTGGCTCAGCAGATTGCGGCTCAAAAAATCGGTACAAAAGTTCCTCGATGGTCACGCAACTTGGGTCTCGATTTTCAAGAGGAGGAGACAGAACTTGCGTACGAACTGTCAGAGTACTATCCGGTTCTTTTAAGACTATACAAACGCTTGGTAGTTTATAGGGAGGAGACTCAGAAAACCAAAACTCAGTCTGATTTCGGTAGTTCTGGTGAACTAGACGACCCAACCGAGAAAGAGATAGCGCTACTACAGTACCCAAAAGAACCGGATTTTGATAGGGGCCTAATCATGGGATCCACGGCCATTCAAAGACGTAAAGCAGCTATTTTGAGTCTGTATCAACTAACCGCCCGGTCTCCACTTTTTTCGGGCAAAACAGAAAGAATACTTTTTGCTTCTTTTGATATCTCCAAAATCATCTCCAATATCAAAAGAATAAAAAAAATTTTTCGTATTTGGGCGGGGAAAGGTCCCAAATTCGAAGTCTCAACTTCGGATTCTGAGATAAAAAAAGATAAAGAACCGACAGAAACGCGATATCTTTCGGAGGAAGAGGAAATTGAAGCATCAGAAACAACCATAGAACGTGTACAAGCGCAGTTTGAAGAACTGCTAAAAAAAGGATCTTGGGAGCTTGTCCTGGCGCTGCAAGGATCAAGAGGTCTCGCCGTACTAGCCCAGTCGAATTTTAGAAAATACATCCTATTGCCTTCAATAGTAATAGCGAAAAATCTCGTCCGTATGTTATTCTGTCGAACTCCCGAATGGTCCGCGGATTGGAGCGATTGGAAGAAAGAAATACATATCAAATGCACTTATACTGGCGTTGAAATATCAGACACAGAATTTCCGAAAGACTGGTTCATCGAAGGTATGCAGATAAGGGTCCTATCCCCTTTCTATCCAAAACCTTGGCGCGGATCTAAGCTACGATCCCGTCATAGAGATCCGATGAAAGAGAAAAAAGGAAATGCAGATTGGAAAAAGAAAAGAAAAAGGAAACAGAAACACGAACCTTCTTTTTATTTAACAATGTGGGGAGGGGCAGTGGCAAGACCTTTTGGTCGTCCTATAAAAAAACCTTGTTTTTTTACACCCATTTTGGAAGAACTCAAAAAAAGAATTAGAAAAGAGAAAAAGAAACCTTTTTCAGTTCGAATAAGAGGTCTAATAAGACCTTTAATAAAAAGGTTTCCGTTTCTACGGACAATACTGGGGATCTTAAAAGATAAAACGAGATGGATTCAAAAAAAAAAGAAAATAAAAGAATTTGCAAAAAAAAATCCCATTTTCCGCAAACCAAATGGAGAAATAAAAAAGAGAGTATCTCAACTTCAAACGCCTCAAAAGCAAAACTATAGCAGAATCTTCCCGGCAAGACGCAATCGGGGGGGGGTTGGGGTTTCCAAACGAAAGGCCCTTCGACCTAATAATAGACATAATAATAGAATGGCCTTTCGAAATAATCTTCCCGCGGCTGCTACAAATTCGACTCATTCACAAATTCAAATGAGGAAGATGCACATTAAGAGAGGGAGAATGAGAATCGGGGGCGAAATAAAAAAATTGCAAGAAGAACTACTAGACCTCCATCTAACTCCAGATGGAAATATTAGTGAGATGGGTCTTGATGCTGAAAAATTGGAAATACGGCCATCTGTTTGGGAGATATTAAGCGGAATGGGTGCCCGATTAAAACATAAATTGCGCCTTATCATAAAATATTTATTCATTGAAAGAATATACATGGATATTTTTCTATGTACCATTAATTTTTCCAGAATTCATGCACAACCTTTCTTTGAATCAAAAAGAAAAATGATTGAGGATAATAAAAAAAGAATTGTTGAAGCAAAAAAAAAAAAAGCCATAATGAACTTTATTTCGATTCTCAAAAAATCGCGTTCTAATATCAAAAAATCGCATTCTAATATTAGTGATGAGAAATCACAGACTTCTCGGCGGCGACGGAACTTTTCTTTCTTATCCCAAGCGCATGTATTTTACAATTTATCGCAAACACACGCGAAGAAGTATCGCTCGAGATCAGATCGCGGAGCACTTCTTTTTCTTAAGAATAGAATAAAAGACTTTTTGCGGATACTAGGAATTGCAAAATCAAGTCCTAAATCGAATTCTGGTAAATGGAAAAACTGGTTAAGGGGTCATTATCAATACAATTTATCTCAGACTAGATGGTCTACGTTAGCACCGCAAAAATGGCGAAATAAGGTCAGTAAACGTCGTACGAGTCAAAATCAAAAATCAAAAAAAGATTCATACAAAAAAGCCCAACCCATTCATTGCGAGAAACAAAAAAAAGATGTAATGGATTCATTACCATTACCGATTCATAAATTAAAAAAAAACTACAGATATGATCTTTTATCACATAAATATATTTATTATGAGGACAAGAAGGACTCATACTCATATATTTCTGTTAATGATCATCCATCTATTGGTGATGCTCCTCCTAGTGATTCTTCATATTTTAATGATTATATTTTCCAAAATATGAATTATTTTCTCGAAGAAAAGCTTTTTCTGGATATAGATCTTGCTAAAATTCCTGCGAGTCTAGAGGATCTGGTGGAGGAAAAGGGAAAATTTTTGGAGTCGGAACTTCTTCATAAAGTTATTAGAGAGAATAAAGACCCTTTATCGTTTGATTGGGTGGAAATGAATAAAAGCGTAATAAAAGTGAAGTTTTCGGATCAGAGAATTCAAACGAAAAAGACAGGGGAACTTCGGTTCTTTTGGTTCTTATTAGAATTAGTGCGACTTTATGGTGCATATATGTATGCTGGTGCATATGAGCATGAGCCGTGGATCGTACCAATTAAATTACTTGTTTCCGATCAGGAATTCTTTCACGACAAAAATCTCGAACGGAATGTTCGTCGAGAAGACAAAAGAAAAGAAAGAGAACAAGGAGCAAAAGAACGGCTTAAGCGAGAAAAAGAAGAAGAGCTTACTCAAATGCTTAATCAACTACTTAAAGAAGAAGAACAGCTTAATCAAAAAGAAAAAGAACAGCCGGACCAAAAGAATCTTGGATCAGATCCGCAAAACCAACAAAAAGGTCTTGAAAAAGATTACGCGAAATCAGACATTGATCAAGATCAAGAAAGTAGAAAACGAAGACAACTCGAGAATGCTATTCGTCGAGCACAACTAAAATTAGCCCTGGAAAAACATTTGCTTTCTCAATTCGACGTGGATCCAAATGTGAATCAGGGGGGTATCGGGGGATTTTCTTTCGGGCTTAAGATGGCGAAAAGTCCAAAGAATCTTGTTATATGCCTTTCGCAACTAGACGACGATGAGGCGGGTATGTTGGTGGAGCTACATAAGTCGATGAAGTCTATTCTACTAAATTTTCCAAACCTCGTAAAACAAGAAGTAATGATTGTCGATCCGATTCGTTTGTTTATAAAATTGGATGGACAATCAATTATGTATCAAACAATAAGTATTTCCTTGGTCCATAAGAATCAGCACCAAACTAATCAAAGATGCCGAGAAAGGAAATATGATTTGCTTGTTCCTGACAATATTCCATCTACTAGACGTCGGAGAGAGTTTAGAATTCGAGGTTGTTTTGGTTCTCGAAGTCGAAGTCGGAGGAGACTTTTGGATAGCGATCCAGTATGGGTCGCCGAGTACAACATAAGGAACTGTGTGCATTTTTTGGACGAGGACAAGCATATTGATACGGATAGAAATAAATTGATCCAATTCAAATTGTTTCTTTGGCCCAATTATCGATTAGAAGATTTAGCTTGTATGAATCGCTACTGGTTTGATATCAATAATGGAAGTCGTTTCAGTATGTCAAGGATACATATGTATCCACGATTCAGAATTCGTTGATGGTACGTTTGCTACATATCTATATTACGTGTAGCAGCTAAAGGCATACAGATGTACGCGGGTTATGTTACATTCTGATACACGATACTGATTCAATGATGTATCATAGCAATTGGATCTAGAAATGAATCGGAAGAATTTTCTTAAGTCCAAATCATTACCTTTTGTGAGCATAGAAATATACCATCTCTTTCTATCGAATCCAATGTCGAAATACAGCTTTGAATTGGATTCGATAGACAAAAAAAAGTAGTCTATGACTAAATCCAGATTATTTTATTGTGCGTACCAGACCTAAACGAGCGGCATTATTATTATTTCTGATCAGTAATATCAGAAAAGAAAGAAAAAAGAGAAAGAAATTTTTATGATAAAAAACTCATTAATCTCGGTTATTCCGCAAGAAGAAAAAAACAAAGGATCTGTTGAATTTCAAATATTCAGCTTCACCAATAAGATACGGAGACTTACTTCCCATTTGGAATTGCACAGAAGAGACTATTTATCTCAGAGAGGTCTGCGGAAAATTCTTGGAAAACGTCAACGACTACTGGCTTATTTGTCAAAGAAAAATAGAGTACGTTATAAAGAATTAATTGGTCAGTTGGATATTCGGGAACCAAAAATTCGTTAATTGTAAGATTCGTTTGAATTATTTGGTTTATTGGATCTTGAATTTTGATGAACCTCGTTTCCAGCAATTCATGAAATAATGAATCGGGGGAAGAAAACATATGACTGTACCGGAAACAAGAAAAGACTTCATGATAGTCAATATGGGTCCGCACCACCCATCAATGCATGGTGTTCTTCGACTCATCGTTACTCTAGACGGTGAAGATGTTATTGACTGTGAACCCGTATTGGGTTATTTACATAGGGGGATGGAAAAAATTGCGGAAAACCGAACAATTATACAGTATCTACCTTATGTAACACGTTGGGATTATTTAGCTACTATGTTCACAGAGGCGATAACGGTAAATGCGCCAGAACAATTGGGAAATATTCAAGTACCTAAAAGAGCCAGCTATATCAGAGTCATTATGCTGGAGTTGAGTCGTATAGCTTCTCATTTATTATGGCTTGGGCCTTTTATGGCAGATATCGGTGCACAGACTCCTTTCTTCTATATTTTCAGAGAGAGGGAATTGCTATATGATCTATTCGAAGCTGCCACAGGTATGCGAATGATGCATAATTATTTCCGTATCGGGGGAGTAGCTGCTGATCTACCTCATGGCTGGATAGATAAATGTTTGGATTTCTGCGATTATTTTTTAACGGGGGTTGTTGAATATCAAAAACTTATTACACGGAATCCCATTTTTTTGGAACGAGTTGAAGGGGTGGGCATTATTGGTGGAGAAGAAGCCATAAATTGGGGTTTATCAGGACCAATGCTACGAGCTTCCGGAATCCAATGGGATCTTCGTAAAGTTGATCGTTATGAGTGTTACGATGAATTCGATTGGGGGGTCCAATGGCAAAAAGAAGGAGACTCGTTAGCTCGTTATTTAGTACGAATCAGTGAAATGGCGGAATCCATAAAAATTATTCAACAGGCTCTGGAGGGAATTCCGGGCGGGCCCTATGAGAATTTAGAAGTACGGCGCTTTGATAAAGCAAGGGATTTCGAATGGAATGATTTTCAATATCGATTCATTAGTAAAAAGCCTTCTCCCACTTTTGAATTGTCGAAACAAGAACTTTATGTGAGAGTCGAAGCCCCAAAAGGAGAATTGGGAATTTTTCTGATCGGAGATAATAGTGGGTTTCCCTGGAGATGGAAAATTCGTCCACCCGGTTTCATCAATTTGCAAATTCTTCCTCAGCTAGTTAAAAGAATGAAATTGGCTGATATCATGACGATACTAGGTAGTATAGATATCATTATGGGAGAAGTTGATCGTTGAAATGATAATTGATACGACAGAAATACAGGCTATCAATTCTTTTTCCAGATCGGAATCCTTAAAAGAGGTGTATGGCCTCGTATGGTTGCTTGTCCCCATTTTTACTCCTATAGTGGGAATCACAATAGGTGTACTCGTGATTGTGTGGTTAGAAAGAGAAATATCCGCAGGGATACAACAACGTATTGGTCCCGAATATGCTGGTCCTTTGGGAATTCTTCAAGCTCCGGCGGATGGGATCAAACTACTTTTCAAAGAAGATCTTCTACCATCTAGAGGAGATGTTCGGTTATTCAGTATCGGACCATCTATAGCAGTCATATCCATTCTACTAAGTTATTCAGCAATTCCTTTTGGCTATCGTTTTGTTCTAGCCGACCTCAGTATAGGTGTTTTTTTATGGATCGCTATTTCCAGTATTGCTCCTATTGGACTTCTTATGTCAGGATATGGATCGAACAATAAATATTCCTTTTCGGGTGGTCTACGAGCCGCCGCTCAATCCATTAGTTATGAAATACCGTTAACTCCATGTGTGTTATCAATATCTCTACGTGTGATTCGTTCGAACATGAACCTTTACCTCTTTCCTTTCTTTCTAGGAAAGGGGTTGAATGTATTGAATAGATATCTTTCTTTTTTTTATTCATTATTCGGGTCAATGAATTAAACCGGATAGTTATATGAGTGAAACAAAACAGCTTATAAATTTGCAGTCAAAAGATTGATTCTCATCCCCTATGTACGAGAGTAAGGCGAAAGCAAACATAAGCAGTGGAAACTGTTTATCCCAAGATTGGTTGATTAGTCACCATGACTTGAAGCGGATGCAAAAGATCAACTGTATGGAGTTTCTCCAATTGTATTGTATGTATTACCATACCGGGGATCAATCAAAAATGAGTGGACGGTTAGGAACACCAAGGTACACAAAGGATTAATAATGGAGATAATGTAAGGTATCCAAAAGGATATTTTGCCATAAAAGGAATCATAATGAGGACTTTAAGTTGGTAGAAACGATCAAGCAGTACTTCCTCACGATTCTGATCCAGAGTATGCTCTTATCCACCGATTAAAGAAATAACTATCGGGAACGAAATAATCCTTTCCTTTTTTAGTTTAGAATCCCCTCTTTTTCTTTTTAGTGAGAAAGAAGAACAGGAACGGAAGAAATAAAATACAATAGGAAACCTCGAATACTATACTAAGATGTCTTTGTTTATCTCCTCCAACCCATCCATATTCATACAGATGGAATTCCTATCGTGATACACTGAACTAGTGTATGTAGTGTCTAATTATTTTTCGTAATCGAAAGATATGGGTCGTCTATTGATACAACGAGTACGAGTATTTTATTGAAAGATTAAGCTATTACTAAACAAAAATCAATTAGAATTTGAAAATAAAGGATGAGATCAATTCAGAAGCGCTTTTTATTTGTTATTAGAGCAGACAGAATTTCTTTGGTCGAATTCAGAACTCTCCGATGCATCTTTACTCTACCCCCCCTACAAACATGCCAAAGTAATAAGGAACCAAAACAGTCTTTTGATTTATTTGTGGCCGTTGAGGAGCCGTATGAAGCTGAGGTTTCATGTACGGTTCTGGAATAGCGATGGGAACGGTGATGTTATCATCGACTATGATTATCTAACAGTTCAAGTACAGTTGATATAGTTGAGGCACAGTCAAAATATGGGTTTTGGGGATGGAATCTGTGGCGTCAACCTATAGGGTTTTTAGTTTTTCTAATTTCTTCCCTAGCGGAATGTGAGAGATTACCCTTTGATTTACCAGAAGCAGAAGAGGAATTAGTAGCGGGTTATCAAACTGAATATTCAGGTATCAAATCTGGTTTATTTTACGTTGCTTCTTACCTAAACCTACTAGTTTCTTCATTATTTGTAACAGTTCTTTACTTGGGCGGGTGGGATCCATATATCCCGTACATATTCATTCCTGAACTTTTCGGAATAAATAAAACGGGTGGAGTCTTTGGAACAACAATTGGTATCCTTATTACATTAGCTAAAGCTTATTTGTTCCTGTTCATTTCTATCACAACAAGATGGACTTTACCTAGGATGAGAATGGACCAACTATTAAATCTTGGATGGAAATTTCTTTTACCCGTTTCTCTAGGTAATCTATTATTGACGACTTCTTCCCAACTCCTTTCACTGTAACAGAATACATATTCGAAATTCATAACCTCTCTCAAGCAAGAGAAAGAAACATCAATTTATTCATAGATATCCGCCATATGTTCCCTATAGTGACTAGATTCATGAATTACGGTCAACAAACAATACGAGCTGCAAGGTACATTGGTCAAAGTTTCATGATTACCTTATCTCACGCGAATCGTTTACCTGTAACTATTCAATATCCTTATGAAAAATCGATCGTATCAGAACGTTTCCGCGGTCGAATCCACTTTGAATTTGATAAATGCATTGCTTGTGAAGTATGTGTTCGTGTATGTCCCGTGGATCTACCCGTTGTTGATTGGAGATTGGAAACAGATATTAGAAAGAAACGACTGCTTAATTATAGTATCGATTTTGGAATCTGTATATTTTGTGGTAACTGCGTCGAGTATTGTCCAACAAACTGTTTATCTATGACTGAAGAATATGAACTTTCTACTTATGATCGTCACGAATTGAATTATAATCAAATTGCTTTGGGTCGGTTACCAATGTCAGTAATTGGAGATTACACAATTCGACCAATTATGAATTCGACTCAAATAAAAATAGCCACGGATAACCCCCTTGATTCAAGAAGGATTACTGAGATTCAGTTTTGATCTAAAGGAGCGTAGTTTCTTTCTTTTTGGTTGGTTAGTAACTACAAAACAAAACCGTTGATTGTTGAGAATCACGGCTTGATTTGGATTTAGAATAGATTCATATATCCGTAATGATTTCGAAATATACAATTCCAACCGCTTTCGGATACAGAAGAAGGATTGGCCCAATAACCGTATCTACATCAATCCACACCACGTTGGGATTCCATTCAATTAGGAACGTATCCTTTACAAAAAAAAAGAAAGATAGGGTAACCTCCTTTTTCCTGGCCCGGTCAGTAGTCAGTAAGGTCATGAAATATTTCAACTTTTTTATCTTTTATTTTGATTTTCCACATAATGGATTTACCTGGACCAATACATGATATTCTTTTAGTGTTTCTGGGATCGGGTCTTATATTAGGAGGCCTAGGAGTGGTATTACTTACCAATCCAATTTATTCTGCCTTTTCATTGGGGTTGGTTCTTGTTTGTATATCTTTATTCCATATTTCATCTAACTCCTATTTTGTAGCTGCTGCACAGCTCCTTATTTACGTAGGAGCCATAAATGTCTTAATCGTATTTGCTGTGATGTTCATGAATGGTTCAGAATATTACAAGGATTTATATCTTTTGACAGTTGGAGATGGAGTCACTTTACTGGTTTGTACAAGTATTCTTTTTTCACTAATTACTACTATTTCAAATACGTCATGGTACGGGATTCTTTGGACTACAAGATCAAACCAGATTATGGAGCAGGACCTGACAAGTAGCGTTCAACAAATTGGAATTCATTTATCAACAGATTTTTATCTTCCCTTTGAACTCATTTCTATAATTCTTTTAGTTGCCTTGATAGGCGCAATTGCTATGGCTCGTCAGTAATAAATACTTAGAATTAGAAATCCAAAATCAAAAATAAGGCTTTGTTTTGTTCTGTGTTATGATTATCATATCACAGAAATTTTCCTTCAGTTCTATTTTTCTATTTTACTGTTATCTATAAAATGGAAGGGGTTGAGTTTTAGTTCGATCTATTACTGATACCTTCCTTTGTTTCGTACTTGTTAGATTCTAGTCAATCAAATCGGTGAAATTTGACTCTTGTTCATATTGAAATCAATCTCGATTGATGAGGAGTTGGTCAATGATGACTGAGCATGTACTTATTTTGAGTGCCTATTTATTTTCTATCGGTATTTATGGATTGATCACAAGCCGAAACATGGTTAGAGCTCTTATGTGTCTTGAGCTTATACTGAATGCGGTTAATATAAATCTAGTAACATTTTCGAATTTATTTGATAGTCGTCAATTAAAAGGAGACATTTTCTCGATCTTTATTATAGCCATTGCAGCCGCTGAAGCAGCTATTGGACCAGCTATCGTTTCGTCGACCTATCGTAACAGAAAATCAACTCGTATCAATCAATCGAATTTGTTGAATAAATAGTCGTAATGATATAAATAAAGACAGATAGAATATTTACCAATTCAAATTAGTGTGTTATGGATAACTCGTATGACTATGTTTGCCGAAACGTAAGATATCAAAATATTTTGGCTTGGCTCTCTTTCATGAACAGATCCAGAAGTAGATTGATTATCAAAAAAATTCTGGTAAACCACTGATTCGTCTGGTGTTTGCAATATATGATTCAGTTACTACTGATTTGACCGGATCGAAAATTGATAACGTTCAAAAAATGGATAAATCCAATGTCACACTCAGTAAAGATTTATGATACATGTATAGGGTGTACTCAGTGTGTACGAGCTTGCCCCACAGATGTATTGGAAATGATACCTTGGGACGGATGCAAAGCTAAGCAAATTGCTTCTGCTCCAAGAACAGAGGACTGTGTAGGTTGTAAGAGATGTGAATCCGCTTGTCCAACGGATTTCTTGAGTGTCCGGGTTTATTTATGGCATGAGACAACTCGCAGCATGGGTCTGGCTTATTGATACGTTTCATACAATTCCACTTGAATCCATTTGATTCCTTTTTACCGACAAAAACCCGCGCTCGAGAAAATCGATTTTCTCGAGCGCGGGTTTTTCTGGTCAAAGTCTATCTTGTCTTTATCACGAGTTATTTTCCTTGGTTAACAATAATTGTCGTTTTTCCAATATCCGCGGGTTTATCAATTTTCTTTCTCCCTCATAGAGGAAATAGGGCGGTTCGGTGGTATACTATTTGTATCTCCATGTTAGAACTCCTTCTAACAACCTATGCATTCTGTTATCATTTTCAATTGGACGATCCATTAATCCAATTGAAGGAGGATTATAAATGGATAAATCTTTTTGATTTTCACTGGAGACTAGGAATCGATGGACTTTCCATAGGACCCATTTTACTGACGGGATTCATCACTACTTTAGCTACTTTAGCGGCTCGGCCAGTTACTCGAGATTCGCGATTGTTCTATTTCCTAATGTTAGGAATGTACAGCGGTCAAATAGGATTATTTTCTTCTCGAGACCTTTTACTTTTTTTCATCATGTGGGAGTTGGAATTAATTCCTGTTTACCTACTTTTATCCATGTGGGGGGGTAAGAAACGTCTGTACTCAGCTACAAAGTTTATTTTGTACACTGCGGGGGGTTCAATTTTTCTCTTAATGGGAGTTCTGGGTATGGGTTTATATGGTTCCAATGAACCAACATTAAATTTTGAAACATCAGCGAATCAATCATATCCCTTGGAATTGGAAATAATATTCTATTTTGGTTTCTTTATTGCTTATGCTGTCAAATCGCCGATTCTACCCTTACATACATGGTTACCAGATACCCATGGAGAAGCACATTACAGTACATGTATGCTTCTAGCCGGAATCTTATTAAAAATGGGGGCATATGGGTTAATTCGGATCAATATGGAATTATTACCCCATGCCCATTCTATATTTTCTCCTTGGTTGATAATAGTAGGAACGATTCAAATAATCTATGCAGCTTCAACTTCTCCGGGTCAACGCAATTTAAAAAAGAGAATAGCCTATTCCTCGGTATCTCATATGGGTTTCACAATTATAGGAATTGGTTCCATAACCGATATAGGTCTCAATGGAGCTATTTTACAAATAATTTCTCATGGATTTATTGGCGCTGCACTTTTTTTCTTGGCAGGAACGACGTACGATAGAATACGTCTTGTTTATCTCGACGAAATGGGAGGAATAGCCATCCCAATGCCAAAAATATTTACCATGTTCAGTAGCTTCTCGATGGCTTCTCTTGCGTTGCCAGGAATGAGTGGTTTTGTTGCAGAATTGGTAGTCTTTTTTGGAATAATTACTAGTCCGAAATATCTTTTAATGCCAAAAGTACTAATTACTTTTGTAATGGCAATTGGAATGATATTAACTCCCATTTATTCATTATCTATGTCACGTCAGATATTCTATGGATACAAGCTGTTTCATGTTCCAAATTCTTCTTTTTTGGATTCTGGACCACGCGAACTATTTGTTTCGATCTGTATCTTTCTACCCGTAATAGGTATCGGTATTTATCCCGATTTCCTTCTCTCACTATCAGTTGACAAGGCAGAAACTATTCTATCTAATTACTTTTATAAATAGTTTTCATCAATAAGACGTCAAATAATCCTGCGATTTAAAAGGTCGTTCACTGTACAATGAAAAAACAAAAGAAAAAATGAAGTGAATCGGAATTGGAATCAGATACATCTCGAGTTTTTGAGAACCATTTACATTTTAAATCACTACTAAATGGTCCTCAAAAACTCGCAAAAACTTTCGTTCTATGGATTGAAATTTCTATGTATTTAGTCCTTTTCTTTAATTAGATGTTAATGTGAATGAACCATAACTATGTAGTCCTATTCCTAATAGATTGACCCCAAAATAGCATATCCAAATTATAAGAAATCCCGCAGAAGCCACAATTGCCGAATTCGCGCCTTGCAAATTCCGATTTGTTCTAATATGTAAATAAATCGCGAATATGGTCCAAGTAATAAACGCCCAAGTTTCCTTGGGGTCCCAATTCCAATAAGACCCCCATGCCTCATTAGCCCATACCGCTCCCGAAAGAATGCCTATAGTTAAAAAGGTAAACCCTAGACTAATGACACGATAACTCCAATGATCCAATCGCTGAGTCAATTGATACCTGTGATAATTTCTAAATGAAAGAAAAGAAGTGCTTTGTAAAAGACTTCTTTTTTCATTCAAGGAGTGGATCTCCCCAAAGTAAAATGACCCAATTAATAAATTATTGCTTTTGCCAACAATGCCTATGTTTTTTCGAAATGTAATGAATAAAAGAGCTACTGATAATAACGATCCGCATAAAAGAGCTGCATAGCTCAATACCATCATACTTACGTGCATCATTAACCACTGGGATTGTAGGGCGGGGACTAATATTGCAGATTGATGTATTTGAGTTGAAAGACCCGAAGTCGCAAAGCCTTGGGTAAAAATAGCGCTTGGCGCGATTATTGTGCTTAAATCATTTTTCTTTTTGTGGTTCCCTATTTTAGGAACCATATGAATAATAGAGAAACTCCACGAAAGGAACATTAATGATTCATATAAATCACTTAACGGAAAATGTCTCGAAGAAATCCAACGAGTAACTAATAATCCTGTTATACAGAAAAAAGTGGCTATCGTGCCTTTTTCTGACGAATCATATAGTCCTACAATTTCATGGACTAAGAAAGTCATCAAATGAATCGTAATAACAATTGAAATGATCGAAAAAGAGATATGAGTTAATATATGTTCTAGGGTCGTAAATATCATAAAAAAATCATGAAAATTAATAAAAAAGGGTCCCCAATTACAAAATTGTAGTTCCAAATGAAATTTCATATAGGATTTATAGTGCCCCTTTTAGAGATGCCGCCACTCGGATTCGAACCGAGATGCTTTAGCACTGCTTCCTAAGAGCAGCGTGTCTACCGATTTCACCATAGCGGCTTGATCGAAGTCATCATAGTCCATATGATGTTCAATCGTCAAGATTGAAGGATTCAATGCAATATGTTTTAGGAAACGTTAGAATCGACGAATAAAGACTTGTTCAAATGAACATTTGAACGTTCAATAATATTATTGCGATGTGCTGTCATTTTTAACAACGGGTTTTCGCGTAGTATAAGTTCTCTCGGAACAGTTGGAACTAGAGGGTTATGTCCTCAGTTGAGGTCTAGAACTAAGAAATTACCCTTTATCTTTTTTGATAATTCATTGTTCAATGAACAAAAGAAAATAAATAGGAATAGGCTTTTTTATGTATCACAATTGGATAACTACATCCAAGGGCTTTCTGGAAATATTTATTTAGTTTGGTATTCAAACTGTATTAATGGTTGGGATCCTGATTTGATTGTATACATAATTCGTCGTGTAAAAACTTACCAAACCGATTAGGTATTGGTATGCATATAAAATAAAAGAGTTTCAATCTCTATCAGAATTTTATCATATGGTATGTACTTTACTTATAATTTAAATAAAGTCTATTAGAAAGAAAATCCATATCCAAAATAGATCCTATGTTTGGACCCTAGAATTGATCAATCTATATATCCGAATCCATTTTGGATTGCGAAAGATTGACTTCTTGTTCGTACATAAATATCGATCTAAAGGGGATCCGGAAAGTTACAAAGCACAAAGTCTTAAAATATTTGAATCCATTACTTTCATAGTTTCAAGGATTCATTAATTTTGACTACAGATTTTATACCCGCCTACGCAAAAAAATTTTCATAAAGGGAGCGTCGTTCATACTTGTTTCAAATTTTCCAAAAATATTAATGACGTATAACTATTCGGGATACATAATCAAATTCACCTTTCACAATAAAATAAATTCAAAAAAAAAAAAAAAATTGATTGTGAAAAGTGAATTGATGGGGAAAATAACAATCCCCATCTCTCCTATTATAAAAAAGGACTTTAATGAAAAATAAAATAAACCAAAATAAAAAAGAAAAGGGTTGAACATACAGACATAGAAAAAAAACCCAATAGATAGAAGAGTTCTTTATCCCTATATATCACAAATATACCACAACGGCCGGTTCAGTTCTATTGCATATAGATGAGTTCAAAACATCTATTTTTTCATAAATATTATCGATTCTTCGACGATTCATATTTTTTCTATTCAAATAGAAATTTGAATAGAAATTTGAAATAAATACAAATACAAATAATATAATACAAAAAAACAAACAAACAAAACAAAGTCAAGGTTCAAAGTTTTATTTATTGTTTTTTTTGTCCAACAAACAAAAACTTTTTGAATATCCGGTAGAAATAGATTTTGCCAAAGATAAGGCCTTTAACGCTGCCCAATATCCCTTTTTTTTCCAAAAATTTCTTCGAATACGCTTTTTTGACCTAGAAGTACGTTTCTTTGGAACCGCCATTTCTATTTTAGACTTTTACAGTTGTATGTGAAACACATATATTGTTCGAAAATAAATGATTCCTAAATTTAGTCTGCAGCGAAAACTTATTTCTTCCATAACATACAAAAAAGCAGATACGCGTGTACGATATAGAGCACAGCAGGTAAAAAAATAATATGGAAGAAAACCGAAATAAAGGTTATAATGTTATTTTTTTTTTTCAATAAAAAATTTTTGTTCCAGACACATATTACATTATGTATTACATATATATATACAATGCTCCGAGAAAGAATAATTCGTACTAAATGAATATGAATATTTGATTGACGTAATTTCTAAGTGATTGAAGTTTTCCTTATATCTTATAAACAGATATCTATATCCGCATATAGATATCATCCGCATATAGATATCTATTTGAGTTCTTTTATATCTATATCTTGATTCTCTTAATTAATTTGATTATGACTTTTTCAAAAAAATAAAATAAAATAAACTGGGGAATCGGAAATAATTAATAAAAACGAAAAAATTTTATTTTTTTATGGAACATACATATCAATATGGGTGGATCATACCCTTCCTTCCGCTTCCAGTTACTATATCAATCGGATTGGGACTTCTGCTTATTCCGACTGCAGCAAAAAAGGCCCGTCGTATGTGGGCTTTTCTTAGTATTTCGTTATTAAGTATAGTTATGGTTTTTTCGGCCGATCTTTCTATTCACCAAATAAAAGGCGGTTATGTCTATCAATATCTATGTTCTTGGACCATCAATAATGATTTTTCTTTTGAGTTTGGACACTTAATGGACCCACTTACTTCTATTATGTCAATACTAATTACTACTGTCGGAATCGTGGTTCTTCTTTATAGTGACAATTATATGTCTCATGACCAAGGATATTTGAGATTTTTTACTTCTATAGGTTTCTCCACTATTTCCATGTTGGGGTTAGTTACTAGTACCAATTTGGTACAAATTTATGTTTTTTGGGAATTGGTGGGAATGTGCTCGTACTTATTAATCGGTTTTTGGTTTACACGACCAATTGCGGCAAGTGCTTGTCAAAAAGCGTTTGTAACGAATCGTGTAGGGGATTTTGGTTTATTATTAGGAATCTTAGGTTTTTATTGGATAACGGGTAGTTTTGAATTTAGGGAATTGTTTGAAATCTTGAATAATTTGATCTCTAATAATGGGGTGAATTCTTTATTTGTTACTTTGTGTGCCTTCTTATTATTCGTCGGTGCAGTTGCGAAATCTGCACAGTTTCCTCTTCATGTATGGTTGCCCGATGCTATGGAGGGGCCTACTCCTATTTCGGCTCTTATACACGCTGCCACTATGGTAGCCGCGGGGGTTTTTCTCGTTGCTCGGCTTTTTCCTCTTTTCAGAGTCATACCTCACATAATGGGATTTATTTCTTTTATAGGTATAATAACGGTACTATTAGGGGCGACTTTGTCTCTTGCTCAAAGAGACATTAAGAGGAGTCTAGCCTATTCTACAATGTCTCAATTGGGTTATATTATGTTAGCTCCGGGTATAGGTTCTTATCGAGCTGCTTTATTCCATTTAATAACTCATGCCTATTCGAAAGCTTTATTGTTTTTAGGGTCTGGGTCTGTTATTCATTCAATGGAATCTATTGTTGGCTATTCTCCCAATAAAAGTCAGAACATGGCTCTTATGGGTGGCTTAACGAAATATGTCCCAATTACAAAAACTACTTTTTACGTAGGTACACTTTCTCTTTGTGGTATTCCACCTCTTGCTTGTTTTTGGTCTAAAGATGAAATCCTTAATGATAGTTGGTTGTATTCGCCCGTGTTTGCGATAATAGCTTGTTCCGCGGCGGGATTAACTGCATTTTATATGTTCCGAATTTATCTACTTACCTTTGAGGGATATTTACGCGTTCGGTTTCAAAACTACAGTGGCGTTAAAAATAGTTCCTTATACTCAATATCTATATGGGGGAAAGAGGGGGCGGAGCTGAGTAACAAAAATCTACCTTTCTTAGTAATTAGTAATAATGAAAGGCTTTCCTCTTTTTCCAATAAGATCTATCAAATGGGTGGGAATGTAGGAAATCCCATCCAATTGTTTAGTACTCACTCTGACAATAAAGACACTTCCACATATCCCCGTGAGTCGGACAATACAATGTTATTGCCCCTGCTTGTATTGTTCCTGTTTACTTTGTTCGTGGGGTTCATAGGAATCCCTTTCGGACAACCAGGAACGGGTTTTGATATATTATCGAAATTGTTAACACCACCAATAACATTTTTACAAAAAAATATGAATTCTTCCATAAATTGGCATGAATTTGTAACAAATTCCATTTTTTCAGTCAGTATAGCTTGTTTCGGAATATTCATAGCGTCGCTTTTCTATGGGTCTGTTTATTCATCTTTTCAAAGTTTACGCTTAATTAATTCATTTGTGAAAAAGGTCCCTAAGAGAATTTTCTCGGATCAAATAATATATAGAATATACAGTTGGTCGTATAATCGTGGTTACATAGATGCTTTTTATGCAACATCTTTAATTAGGAGTATAAGGGGATTAGCTCGACTGACTAATTTTTTTGATAAACGGATAATTGATGGAATTACGAATAGTGTTGGCATTACAACTTTCTTTGTGGGAGAGGGTATCAAATATGTAGGGGGCGGACGCATCTCTTCTTATCTATTCATATTTTTATCTTGTGTATTAGGACTTTTCTTTTTATTTCAAACCTAAATGATATTCATAGAAAAAATATGAATCGTCGAAGAATCGATAATATTTATGAAAAAATAGATGTTTTGAACTCATCTATATGCAATAGAACTGAACCGGCCGTTGTGGTATATTTGTGATATATAGGGATAAAGAACTCTTCTATCTATTGGGTTTTTTTTCTATGTCTGTATGTTCAACCCTTTTCTTTTTTATTTTGGTTTATTTTATTTTTCATTAAAGTCCTTTTTTATAATAGGAGAGATGGGGATTGTTATTTTCCCCATCAATTCACTTTTCACAATCAATTTTTTTTTTTTTTTTGAATTTATTTTATTGTGAAAGGTGAATTTGATTATGTATCCCGAATAGTTATACGTCATTAATATTTTTGGAAAATTTGAAACAAGTATGAACGACGCTCCCTTTATGAAAATTTTTTTGCGTAGGCGGGTATAAAATCTGTAGTCAAAATTAATGAATCCTTGAAACTATGAAAGTAATGGATTCAAATATTTTAAGACTTTGTGCTTTGTAACTTTCCGGATCCCCTTTAGATCGATATTTATGTACGAACAAGAAGTCAATCTTTCGCAATCCAAAATGGATTCGGATATATAGATTGATCAATTCTAGGGTCCAAACATAGGATCTATTTTGGATATGGATTTTCTTTCTAATAGACTTTATTTAAATTATAAGTAAAGTACATACCATATGATAAAATTCTGATAGAGATTGAAACTCTTTTATTTTATATGCATACCAATACCTAATCGGTTTGGTAAGTTTTTACACGACGAATTATGTATACAATCAAATCAGGATCCCAACCATTAATACAGTTTGAATACCAAACTAAATAAATATTTCCAGAAAGCCCTTGGATGTAGTTATCCAATTGTGATACATAAAAAAGCCTATTCCTATTTATTTTCTTTTGTTCATTGAACAATGAATTATCAAAAAAGATAAAGGGTAATTTCTTAGTTCTAGACCTCAACTGAGGACATAACCCTCTAGTTCCAACTGTTCCGAGAGAACTTATACTACGCGAAAACCCGTTGTTAAAAATGACAGCACATCGCAATAATATTATTGAACGTTCAAATGTTCATTTGAACAAGTCTTTATTCGTCGATTCTAACGTTTCCTAAAACATATTGCATTGAATCCTTCAATCTTGACGATTGAACATCATATGGACTATGATGACTTCGATCAAGCCGCTATGGTGAAATCGGTAGACACGCTGCTCTTAGGAAGCAGTGCTAAAGCATCTCGGTTCGAATCCGAGTGGCGGCATCTCTAAAAGGGGCACTATAAATCCTATATGAAATTTCATTTGGAACTACAATTTTGTAATTGGGGACCCTTTTTTATTAATTTTCATGATTTTTTTATGATATTTACGACCCTAGAACATATATTAACTCATATCTCTTTTTCGATCATTTCAATTGTTATTACGATTCATTTGATGACTTTCTTAGTCCATGAAATTGTAGGACTATATGATTCGTCAGAAAAAGGCACGATAGCCACTTTTTTCTGTATAACAGGATTATTAGTTACTCGTTGGATTTCTTCGAGACATTTTCCGTTAAGTGATTTATATGAATCATTAATGTTCCTTTCGTGGAGTTTCTCTATTATTCATATGGTTCCTAAAATAGGGAACCACAAAAAGAAAAATGATTTAAGCACAATAATCGCGCCAAGCGCTATTTTTACCCAAGGCTTTGCGACTTCGGGTCTTTCAACTCAAATACATCAATCTGCAATATTAGTCCCCGCCCTACAATCCCAGTGGTTAATGATGCACGTAAGTATGATGGTATTGAGCTATGCAGCTCTTTTATGCGGATCGTTATTATCAGTAGCTCTTTTATTCATTACATTTCGAAAAAACATAGGCATTGTTGGCAAAAGCAATAATTTATTAATTGGGTCATTTTACTTTGGGGAGATCCACTCCTTGAATGAAAAAAGAAGTCTTTTACAAAGCACTTCTTTTCTTTCATTTAGAAATTATCACAGGTATCAATTGACTCAGCGATTGGATCATTGGAGTTATCGTGTCATTAGTCTAGGGTTTACCTTTTTAACTATAGGCATTCTTTCGGGAGCGGTATGGGCTAATGAGGCATGGGGGTCTTATTGGAATTGGGACCCCAAGGAAACTTGGGCGTTTATTACTTGGACCATATTCGCGATTTATTTACATATTAGAACAAATCGGAATTTGCAAGGCGCGAATTCGGCAATTGTGGCTTCTGCGGGATTTCTTATAATTTGGATATGCTATTTTGGGGTCAATCTATTAGGAATAGGACTACATAGTTATGGTTCATTCACATTAACATCTAATTAAAGAAAAGGACTAAATACATAGAAATTTCAATCCATAGAACGAAAGTTTTTGCGAGTTTTTGAGGACCATTTAGTAGTGATTTAAAATGTAAATGGTTCTCAAAAACTCGAGATGTATCTGATTCCAATTCCGATTCACTTCATTTTTTCTTTTGTTTTTTCATTGTACAGTGAACGACCTTTTAAATCGCAGGATTATTTGACGTCTTATTGATGAAAACTATTTATAAAAGTAATTAGATAGAATAGTTTCTGCCTTGTCAACTGATAGTGAGAGAAGGAAATCGGGATAAATACCGATACCTATTACGGGTAGAAAGATACAGATCGAAACAAATAGTTCGCGTGGTCCAGAATCCAAAAAAGAAGAATTTGGAACATGAAACAGCTTGTATCCATAGAATATCTGACGTGACATAGATAATGAATAAATGGGAGTTAATATCATTCCAATTGCCATTACAAAAGTAATTAGTACTTTTGGCATTAAAAGATATTTCGGACTAGTAATTATTCCAAAAAAGACTACCAATTCTGCAACAAAACCACTCATTCCTGGCAACGCAAGAGAAGCCATCGAGAAGCTACTGAACATGGTAAATATTTTTGGCATTGGGATGGCTATTCCTCCCATTTCGTCGAGATAAACAAGACGTATTCTATCGTACGTCGTTCCTGCCAAGAAAAAAAGTGCAGCGCCAATAAATCCATGAGAAATTATTTGTAAAATAGCTCCATTGAGACCTATATCGGTTATGGAACCAATTCCTATAATTGTGAAACCCATATGAGATACCGAGGAATAGGCTATTCTCTTTTTTAAATTGCGTTGACCCGGAGAAGTTGAAGCTGCATAGATTATTTGAATCGTTCCTACTATTATCAACCAAGGAGAAAATATAGAATGGGCATGGGGTAATAATTCCATATTGATCCGAATTAACCCATATGCCCCCATTTTTAATAAGATTCCGGCTAGAAGCATACATGTACTGTAATGTGCTTCTCCATGGGTATCTGGTAACCATGTATGTAAGGGTAGAATCGGCGATTTGACAGCATAAGCAATAAAGAAACCAAAATAGAATATTATTTCCAATTCCAAGGGATATGATTGATTCGCTGATGTTTCAAAATTTAATGTTGGTTCATTGGAACCATATAAACCCATACCCAGAACTCCCATTAAGAGAAAAATTGAACCCCCCGCAGTGTACAAAATAAACTTTGTAGCTGAGTACAGACGTTTCTTACCCCCCCACATGGATAAAAGTAGGTAAACAGGAATTAATTCCAACTCCCACATGATGAAAAAAAGTAAAAGGTCTCGAGAAGAAAATAATCCTATTTGACCGCTGTACATTCCTAACATTAGGAAATAGAACAATCGCGAATCTCGAGTAACTGGCCGAGCCGCTAAAGTAGCTAAAGTAGTGATGAATCCCGTCAGTAAAATGGGTCCTATGGAAAGTCCATCGATTCCTAGTCTCCAGTGAAAATCAAAAAGATTTATCCATTTATAATCCTCCTTCAATTGGATTAATGGATCGTCCAATTGAAAATGATAACAGAATGCATAGGTTGTTAGAAGGAGTTCTAACATGGAGATACAAATAGTATACCACCGAACCGCCCTATTTCCTCTATGAGGGAGAAAGAAAATTGATAAACCCGCGGATATTGGAAAAACGACAATTATTGTTAACCAAGGAAAATAACTCGTGATAAAGACAAGATAGACTTTGACCAGAAAAACCCGCGCTCGAGAAAATCGATTTTCTCGAGCGCGGGTTTTTGTCGGTAAAAAGGAATCAAATGGATTCAAGTGGAATTGTATGAAACGTATCAATAAGCCAGACCCATGCTGCGAGTTGTCTCATGCCATAAATAAACCCGGACACTCAAGAAATCCGTTGGACAAGCGGATTCACATCTCTTACAACCTACACAGTCCTCTGTTCTTGGAGCAGAAGCAATTTGCTTAGCTTTGCATCCGTCCCAAGGTATCATTTCCAATACATCTGTGGGGCAAGCTCGTACACACTGAGTACACCCTATACATGTATCATAAATCTTTACTGAGTGTGACATTGGATTTATCCATTTTTTGAACGTTATCAATTTTCGATCCGGTCAAATCAGTAGTAACTGAATCATATATTGCAAACACCAGACGAATCAGTGGTTTACCAGAATTTTTTTGATAATCAATCTACTTCTGGATCTGTTCATGAAAGAGAGCCAAGCCAAAATATTTTGATATCTTACGTTTCGGCAAACATAGTCATACGAGTTATCCATAACACACTAATTTGAATTGGTAAATATTCTATCTGTCTTTATTTATATCATTACGACTATTTATTCAACAAATTCGATTGATTGATACGAGTTGATTTTCTGTTACGATAGGTCGACGAAACGATAGCTGGTCCAATAGCTGCTTCAGCGGCTGCAATGGCTATAATAAAGATCGAGAAAATGTCTCCTTTTAATTGACGACTATCAAATAAATTCGAAAATGTTACTAGATTTATATTAACCGCATTCAGTATAAGCTCAAGACACATAAGAGCTCTAACCATGTTTCGGCTTGTGATCAATCCATAAATACCGATAGAAAATAAATAGGCACTCAAAATAAGTACATGCTCAGTCATCATTGACCAACTCCTCATCAATCGAGATTGATTTCAATATGAACAAGAGTCAAATTTCACCGATTTGATTGACTAGAATCTAACAAGTACGAAACAAAGGAAGGTATCAGTAATAGATCGAACTAAAACTCAACCCCTTCCATTTTATAGATAACAGTAAAATAGAAAAATAGAACTGAAGGAAAATTTCTGTGATATGATAATCATAACACAGAACAAAACAAAGCCTTATTTTTGATTTTGGATTTCTAATTCTAAGTATTTATTACTGACGAGCCATAGCAATTGCGCCTATCAAGGCAACTAAAAGAATTATAGAAATGAGTTCAAAGGGAAGATAAAAATCTGTTGATAAATGAATTCCAATTTGTTGAACGCTACTTGTCAGGTCCTGCTCCATAATCTGGTTTGATCTTGTAGTCCAAAGAATCCCGTACCATGACGTATTTGAAATAGTAGTAATTAGTGAAAAAAGAATACTTGTACAAACCAGTAAAGTGACTCCATCTCCAACTGTCAAAAGATATAAATCCTTGTAATATTCTGAACCATTCATGAACATCACAGCAAATACGATTAAGACATTTATGGCTCCTACGTAAATAAGGAGCTGTGCAGCAGCTACAAAATAGGAGTTAGATGAAATATGGAATAAAGATATACAAACAAGAACCAACCCCAATGAAAAGGCAGAATAAATTGGATTGGTAAGTAATACCACTCCTAGGCCTCCTAATATAAGACCCGATCCCAGAAACACTAAAAGAATATCATGTATTGGTCCAGGTAAATCCATTATGTGGAAAATCAAAATAAAAGATAAAAAAGTTGAAATATTTCATGACCTTACTGACTACTGACCGGGCCAGGAAAAAGGAGGTTACCCTATCTTTCTTTTTTTTTGTAAAGGATACGTTCCTAATTGAATGGAATCCCAACGTGGTGTGGATTGATGTAGATACGGTTATTGGGCCAATCCTTCTTCTGTATCCGAAAGCGGTTGGAATTGTATATTTCGAAATCATTACGGATATATGAATCTATTCTAAATCCAAATCAAGCCGTGATTCTCAACAATCAACGGTTTTGTTTTGTAGTTACTAACCAACCAAAAAGAAAGAAACTACGCTCCTTTAGATCAAAACTGAATCTCAGTAATCCTTCTTGAATCAAGGGGGTTATCCGTGGCTATTTTTATTTGAGTCGAATTCATAATTGGTCGAATTGTGTAATCTCCAATTACTGACATTGGTAACCGACCCAAAGCAATTTGATTATAATTCAATTCGTGACGATCATAAGTAGAAAGTTCATATTCTTCAGTCATAGATAAACAGTTTGTTGGACAATACTCGACGCAGTTACCACAAAATATACAGATTCCAAAATCGATACTATAATTAAGCAGTCGTTTCTTTCTAATATCTGTTTCCAATCTCCAATCAACAACGGGTAGATCCACGGGACATACACGAACACATACTTCACAAGCAATGCATTTATCAAATTCAAAGTGGATTCGACCGCGGAAACGTTCTGATACGATCGATTTTTCATAAGGATATTGAATAGTTACAGGTAAACGATTCGCGTGAGATAAGGTAATCATGAAACTTTGACCAATGTACCTTGCAGCTCGTATTGTTTGTTGACCGTAATTCATGAATCTAGTCACTATAGGGAACATATGGCGGATATCTATGAATAAATTGATGTTTCTTTCTCTTGCTTGAGAGAGGTTATGAATTTCGAATATGTATTCTGTTACAGTGAAAGGAGTTGGGAAGAAGTCGTCAATAATAGATTACCTAGAGAAACGGGTAAAAGAAATTTCCATCCAAGATTTAATAGTTGGTCCATTCTCATCCTAGGTAAAGTCCATCTTGTTGTGATAGAAATGAACAGGAACAAATAAGCTTTAGCTAATGTAATAAGGATACCAATTGTTGTTCCAAAGACTCCACCCGTTTTATTTATTCCGAAAAGTTCAGGAATGAATATGTACGGGATATATGGATCCCACCCGCCCAAGTAAAGAACTGTTACAAATAATGAAGAAACTAGTAGGTTTAGGTAAGAAGCAACGTAAAATAAACCAGATTTGATACCTGAATATTCAGTTTGATAACCCGCTACTAATTCCTCTTCTGCTTCTGGTAAATCAAAGGGTAATCTCTCACATTCCGCTAGGGAAGAAATTAGAAAAACTAAAAACCCTATAGGTTGACGCCACAGATTCCATCCCCAAAACCCATATTTTGACTGTGCCTCAACTATATCAACTGTACTTGAACTGTTAGATAATCATAGTCGATGATAACATCACCGTTCCCATCGCTATTCCAGAACCGTACATGAAACCTCAGCTTCATACGGCTCCTCAACGGCCACAAATAAATCAAAAGACTGTTTTGGTTCCTTATTACTTTGGCATGTTTGTAGGGGGGGTAGAGTAAAGATGCATCGGAGAGTTCTGAATTCGACCAAAGAAATTCTGTCTGCTCTAATAACAAATAAAAAGCGCTTCTGAATTGATCTCATCCTTTATTTTCAAATTCTAATTGATTTTTGTTTAGTAATAGCTTAATCTTTCAATAAAATACTCGTACTCGTTGTATCAATAGACGACCCATATCTTTCGATTACGAAAAATAATTAGACACTACATACACTAGTTCAGTGTATCACGATAGGAATTCCATCTGTATGAATATGGATGGGTTGGAGGAGATAAACAAAGACATCTTAGTATAGTATTCGAGGTTTCCTATTGTATTTTATTTCTTCCGTTCCTGTTCTTCTTTCTCACTAAAAAGAAAAAGAGGGGATTCTAAACTAAAAAAGGAAAGGATTATTTCGTTCCCGATAGTTATTTCTTTAATCGGTGGATAAGAGCATACTCTGGATCAGAATCGTGAGGAAGTACTGCTTGATCGTTTCTACCAACTTAAAGTCCTCATTATGATTCCTTTTATGGCAAAATATCCTTTTGGATACCTTACATTATCTCCATTATTAATCCTTTGTGTACCTTGGTGTTCCTAACCGTCCACTCATTTTTGATTGATCCCCGGTATGGTAATACATACAATACAATTGGAGAAACTCCATACAGTTGATCTTTTGCATCCGCTTCAAGTCATGGTGACTAATCAACCAATCTTGGGATAAACAGTTTCCACTGCTTATGTTTGCTTTCGCCTTACTCTCGTACATAGGGGATGAGAATCAATCTTTTGACTGCAAATTTATAAGCTGTTTTGTTTCACTCATATAACTATCCGGTTTAATTCATTGACCCGAATAATGAATAAAAAAAAGAAAGATATCTATTCAATACATTCAACCCCTTTCCTAGAAAGAAAGGAAAGAGGTAAAGGTTCATGTTCGAACGAATCACACGTAGAGATATTGATAACACACATGGAGTTAACGGTATTTCATAACTAATGGATTGAGCGGCGGCTCGTAGACCACCCGAAAAGGAATATTTATTGTTCGATCCATATCCTGACATAAGAAGTCCAATAGGAGCAATACTGGAAATAGCGATCCATAAAAAAACACCTATACTGAGGTCGGCTAGAACAAAACGATAGCCAAAAGGAATTGCTGAATAACTTAGTAGAATGGATATGACTGCTATAGATGGTCCGATACTGAATAACCGAACATCTCCTCTAGATGGTAGAAGATCTTCTTTGAAAAGTAGTTTGATCCCATCCGCCGGAGCTTGAAGAATTCCCAAAGGACCAGCATATTCGGGACCAATACGTTGTTGTATCCCTGCGGATATTTCTCTTTCTAACCACACAATCACGAGTACACCTATTGTGATTCCCACTATAGGAGTAAAAATGGGGACAAGCAACCATACGAGGCCATACACCTCTTTTAAGGATTCCGATCTGGAAAAAGAATTGATAGCCTGTATTTCTGTCGTATCAATTATCATTTCAACGATCAACTTCTCCCATAATGATATCTATACTACCTAGTATCGTCATGATATCAGCCAATTTCATTCTTTTAACTAGCTGAGGAAGAATTTGCAAATTGATGAAACCGGGTGGACGAATTTTCCATCTCCAGGGAAACCCACTATTATCTCCGATCAGAAAAATTCCCAATTCTCCTTTTGGGGCTTCGACTCTCACATAAAGTTCTTGTTTCGACAATTCAAAAGTGGGAGAAGGCTTTTTACTAATGAATCGATATTGAAAATCATTCCATTCGAAATCCCTTGCTTTATCAAAGCGCCGTACTTCTAAATTCTCATAGGGCCCGCCCGGAATTCCCTCCAGAGCCTGTTGAATAATTTTTATGGATTCCGCCATTTCACTGATTCGTACTAAATAACGAGCTAACGAGTCTCCTTCTTTTTGCCATTGGACCCCCCAATCGAATTCATCGTAACACTCATAACGATCAACTTTACGAAGATCCCATTGGATTCCGGAAGCTCGTAGCATTGGTCCTGATAAACCCCAATTTATGGCTTCTTCTCCACCAATAATGCCCACCCCTTCAACTCGTTCCAAAAAAATGGGATTCCGTGTAATAAGTTTTTGATATTCAACAACCCCCGTTAAAAAATAATCGCAGAAATCCAAACATTTATCTATCCAGCCATGAGGTAGATCAGCAGCTACTCCCCCGATACGGAAATAATTATGCATCATTCGCATACCTGTGGCAGCTTCGAATAGATCATATAGCAATTCCCTCTCTCTGAAAATATAGAAGAAAGGAGTCTGTGCACCGATATCTGCCATAAAAGGCCCAAGCCATAATAAATGAGAAGCTATACGACTCAACTCCAGCATAATGACTCTGATATAGCTGGCTCTTTTAGGTACTTGAATATTTCCCAATTGTTCTGGCGCATTTACCGTTATCGCCTCTGTGAACATAGTAGCTAAATAATCCCAACGTGTTACATAAGGTAGATACTGTATAATTGTTCGGTTTTCCGCAATTTTTTCCATCCCCCTATGTAAATAACCCAATACGGGTTCACAGTCAATAACATCTTCACCGTCTAGAGTAACGATGAGTCGAAGAACACCATGCATTGATGGGTGGTGCGGACCCATATTGACTATCATGAAGTCTTTTCTTGTTTCCGGTACAGTCATATGTTTTCTTCCCCCGATTCATTATTTCATGAATTGCTGGAAACGAGGTTCATCAAAATTCAAGATCCAATAAACCAAATAATTCAAACGAATCTTACAATTAACGAATTTTTGGTTCCCGAATATCCAACTGACCAATTAATTCTTTATAACGTACTCTATTTTTCTTTGACAAATAAGCCAGTAGTCGTTGACGTTTTCCAAGAATTTTCCGCAGACCTCTCTGAGATAAATAGTCTCTTCTGTGCAATTCCAAATGGGAAGTAAGTCTCCGTATCTTATTGGTGAAGCTGAATATTTGAAATTCAACAGATCCTTTGTTTTTTTCTTCTTGCGGAATAACCGAGATTAATGAGTTTTTTATCATAAAAATTTCTTTCTCTTTTTTCTTTCTTTTCTGATATTACTGATCAGAAATAATAATAATGCCGCTCGTTTAGGTCTGGTACGCACAATAAAATAATCTGGATTTAGTCATAGACTACTTTTTTTTGTCTATCGAATCCAATTCAAAGCTGTATTTCGACATTGGATTCGATAGAAAGAGATGGTATATTTCTATGCTCACAAAAGGTAATGATTTGGACTTAAGAAAATTCTTCCGATTCATTTCTAGATCCAATTGCTATGATACATCATTGAATCAGTATCGTGTATCAGAATGTAACATAACCCGCGTACATCTGTATGCCTTTAGCTGCTACACGTAATATAGATATGTAGCAAACGTACCATCAACGAATTCTGAATCGTGGATACATATGTATCCTTGACATACTGAAACGACTTCCATTATTGATATCAAACCAGTAGCGATTCATACAAGCTAAATCTTCTAATCGATAATTGGGCCAAAGAAACAATTTGAATTGGATCAATTTATTTCTATCCGTATCAATATGCTTGTCCTCGTCCAAAAAATGCACACAGTTCCTTATGTTGTACTCGGCGACCCATACTGGATCGCTATCCAAAAGTCTCCTCCGACTTCGACTTCGAGAACCAAAACAACCTCGAATTCTAAACTCTCTCCGACGTCTAGTAGATGGAATATTGTCAGGAACAAGCAAATCATATTTCCTTTCTCGGCATCTTTGATTAGTTTGGTGCTGATTCTTATGGACCAAGGAAATACTTATTGTTTGATACATAATTGATTGTCCATCCAATTTTATAAACAAACGAATCGGATCGACAATCATTACTTCTTGTTTTACGAGGTTTGGAAAATTTAGTAGAATAGACTTCATCGACTTATGTAGCTCCACCAACATACCCGCCTCATCGTCGTCTAGTTGCGAAAGGCATATAACAAGATTCTTTGGACTTTTCGCCATCTTAAGCCCGAAAGAAAATCCCCCGATACCCCCCTGATTCACATTTGGATCCACGTCGAATTGAGAAAGCAAATGTTTTTCCAGGGCTAATTTTAGTTGTGCTCGACGAATAGCATTCTCGAGTTGTCTTCGTTTTCTACTTTCTTGATCTTGATCAATGTCTGATTTCGCGTAATCTTTTTCAAGACCTTTTTGTTGGTTTTGCGGATCTGATCCAAGATTCTTTTGGTCCGGCTGTTCTTTTTCTTTTTGATTAAGCTGTTCTTCTTCTTTAAGTAGTTGATTAAGCATTTGAGTAAGCTCTTCTTCTTTTTCTCGCTTAAGCCGTTCTTTTGCTCCTTGTTCTCTTTCTTTTCTTTTGTCTTCTCGACGAACATTCCGTTCGAGATTTTTGTCGTGAAAGAATTCCTGATCGGAAACAAGTAATTTAATTGGTACGATCCACGGCTCATGCTCATATGCACCAGCATACATATATGCACCATAAAGTCGCACTAATTCTAATAAGAACCAAAAGAACCGAAGTTCCCCTGTCTTTTTCGTTTGAATTCTCTGATCCGAAAACTTCACTTTTATTACGCTTTTATTCATTTCCACCCAATCAAACGATAAAGGGTCTTTATTCTCTCTAATAACTTTATGAAGAAGTTCCGACTCCAAAAATTTTCCCTTTTCCTCCACCAGATCCTCTAGACTCGCAGGAATTTTAGCAAGATCTATATCCAGAAAAAGCTTTTCTTCGAGAAAATAATTCATATTTTGGAAAATATAATCATTAAAATATGAAGAATCACTAGGAGGAGCATCACCAATAGATGGATGATCATTAACAGAAATATATGAGTATGAGTCCTTCTTGTCCTCATAATAAATATATTTATGTGATAAAAGATCATATCTGTAGTTTTTTTTTAATTTATGAATCGGTAATGGTAATGAATCCATTACATCTTTTTTTTGTTTCTCGCAATGAATGGGTTGGGCTTTTTTGTATGAATCTTTTTTTGATTTTTGATTTTGACTCGTACGACGTTTACTGACCTTATTTCGCCATTTTTGCGGTGCTAACGTAGACCATCTAGTCTGAGATAAATTGTATTGATAATGACCCCTTAACCAGTTTTTCCATTTACCAGAATTCGATTTAGGACTTGATTTTGCAATTCCTAGTATCCGCAAAAAGTCTTTTATTCTATTCTTAAGAAAAAGAAGTGCTCCGCGATCTGATCTCGAGCGATACTTCTTCGCGTGTGTTTGCGATAAATTGTAAAATACATGCGCTTGGGATAAGAAAGAAAAGTTCCGTCGCCGCCGAGAAGTCTGTGATTTCTCATCACTAATATTAGAATGCGATTTTTTGATATTAGAACGCGATTTTTTGAGAATCGAAATAAAGTTCATTATGGCTTTTTTTTTTTTTGCTTCAACAATTCTTTTTTTATTATCCTCAATCATTTTTCTTTTTGATTCAAAGAAAGGTTGTGCATGAATTCTGGAAAAATTAATGGTACATAGAAAAATATCCATGTATATTCTTTCAATGAATAAATATTTTATGATAAGGCGCAATTTATGTTTTAATCGGGCACCCATTCCGCTTAATATCTCCCAAACAGATGGCCGTATTTCCAATTTTTCAGCATCAAGACCCATCTCACTAATATTTCCATCTGGAGTTAGATGGAGGTCTAGTAGTTCTTCTTGCAATTTTTTTATTTCGCCCCCGATTCTCATTCTCCCTCTCTTAATGTGCATCTTCCTCATTTGAATTTGTGAATGAGTCGAATTTGTAGCAGCCGCGGGAAGATTATTTCGAAAGGCCATTCTATTATTATGTCTATTATTAGGTCGAAGGGCCTTTCGTTTGGAAACCCCAACCCCCCCCCGATTGCGTCTTGCCGGGAAGATTCTGCTATAGTTTTGCTTTTGAGGCGTTTGAAGTTGAGATACTCTCTTTTTTATTTCTCCATTTGGTTTGCGGAAAATGGGATTTTTTTTTGCAAATTCTTTTATTTTCTTTTTTTTTTGAATCCATCTCGTTTTATCTTTTAAGATCCCCAGTATTGTCCGTAGAAACGGAAACCTTTTTATTAAAGGTCTTATTAGACCTCTTATTCGAACTGAAAAAGGTTTCTTTTTCTCTTTTCTAATTCTTTTTTTGAGTTCTTCCAAAATGGGTGTAAAAAAACAAGGTTTTTTTATAGGACGACCAAAAGGTCTTGCCACTGCCCCTCCCCACATTGTTAAATAAAAAGAAGGTTCGTGTTTCTGTTTCCTTTTTCTTTTCTTTTTCCAATCTGCATTTCCTTTTTTCTCTTTCATCGGATCTCTATGACGGGATCGTAGCTTAGATCCGCGCCAAGGTTTTGGATAGAAAGGGGATAGGACCCTTATCTGCATACCTTCGATGAACCAGTCTTTCGGAAATTCTGTGTCTGATATTTCAACGCCAGTATAAGTGCATTTGATATGTATTTCTTTCTTCCAATCGCTCCAATCCGCGGACCATTCGGGAGTTCGACAGAATAACATACGGACGAGATTTTTCGCTATTACTATTGAAGGCAATAGGATGTATTTTCTAAAATTCGACTGGGCTAGTACGGCGAGACCTCTTGATCCTTGCAGCGCCAGGACAAGCTCCCAAGATCCTTTTTTTAGCAGTTCTTCAAACTGCGCTTGTACACGTTCTATGGTTGTTTCTGATGCTTCAATTTCCTCTTCCTCCGAAAGATATCGCGTTTCTGTCGGTTCTTTATCTTTTTTTATCTCAGAATCCGAAGTTGAGACTTCGAATTTGGGACCTTTCCCCGCCCAAATACGAAAAATTTTTTTTATTCTTTTGATATTGGAGATGATTTTGGAGATATCAAAAGAAGCAAAAAGTATTCTTTCTGTTTTGCCCGAAAAAAGTGGAGACCGGGCGGTTAGTTGATACAGACTCAAAATAGCTGCTTTACGTCTTTGAATGGCCGTGGATCCCATGATTAGGCCCCTATCAAAATCCGGTTCTTTTGGGTACTGTAGTAGCGCTATCTCTTTCTCGGTTGGGTCGTCTAGTTCACCAGAACTACCGAAATCAGACTGAGTTTTGGTTTTCTGAGTCTCCTCCCTATAAACTACCAAGCGTTTGTATAGTCTTAAAAGAACCGGATAGTACTCTGACAGTTCGTACGCAAGTTCTGTCTCCTCCTCTTGAAAATCGAGACCCAAGTTGCGTGACCATCGAGGAACTTTTGTACCGATTTTTTGAGCCGCAATCTGCTGAGCCAACATTTGACGTCTGTAAAACAACAATGAAGGAAGAAAACCCTCAACATCTACCTCTGGGGGCGTGCATCTCCTTACAACACTCAAAATTGGGAATTGCCTGTTATCGAAGCATCGTCGGGGGTATTTCTCGTGTAGCCTCACATATTCTGGGTCACCAGCAGCCCAGATAGTCGTAAGCAGAGGCATAAGTTGTTCTGCCTTCTTCCGTTTTTTGTACTGTGCGATCGCCAGGTCTCGTCCGCTGACTTTTTGACGATCTGGTCCGCTCAAAAGAGGATCATGTACGTTAGGCCAGTATTTTTGCTTAATCTCATTATCGTCCTCATCGTACTCGCACTCGTACATTCTGGTCCTTTTTTCGAGCACATCCGAAAGAAGGGCTCCCTTGCTTAGAGCTCTTATTCGATGTACTAATTCACGGCGCATTTTCTTCCTTTTTTTTCTGTTGATAAAAACCCAATCCCTCTTGGGTTTCCAAGAGGGATCGGAACCCCATAGTCTTAGTCTTTTTGGGTCTATTTGATTAGGCCAAAACGTGAGATTTCTCTGCATCCTTTTCCAAAGAGCTAACAAATCGGGTGGGTGTGTCAAAGATATTCTTCGTTTTCCATAACCTGGACGTATGCGAAAAAAATATTGTGACATTTCATCTATTACTGGTTTTTCAAAGTTATTATTTTTTATATATCGTAATGGACGATTCCATTGTTGATAGTCGAACAGAAGGTTTACTATTTGTTCTTCGAACCAAAAGAGGTAGTTTTTATTTATTTGCCGCGTTCGCTGCCATTTTTTGAATTCTAAGTTGTCTGGCACTCTCCTAGTCGAAGCAGGCAACGGTATTCTGCCTAAATAGTAGATATTGGTGATTAATAAGATAATAACAAAGAGTTGATCTTTAGATCTTAAAAACAACCCTGACACATAGTACTTACAAAGTAGAATGTACTTATTCTTCAGCCTAATAGAATTCATTTTCCGTCTCCAAATAGAATTCATTTTCCGTATCCAAAATAATACCAACCCAACCCATTTCATGAAGAAAATGTGACCAATTAACCAACCAACAAAACTACTTGTTACAAATAACATCTTGTTCTTGCATTGAAACATAGAAACGTTGACTAATCTGGCTAACGCTGAACTTGGTAAAAGGAATTGATTGACTAATTGAAAAATGAGATTATTCAAGAATACACGTCGAACGCTGAAATTCTGTATTGAATTTCTGTTTCTGTTAGTATACTCAAAAAATTGTATTTCTTCTTCCCAGAAGAAATGAAACAAAAGATACGGTAGAACCAGGATAGTTATTGTATGAGGTCTATTCAATGCTAAATACAGAGGCGCATAATAGATCGATATGAACATCATGAGTTGTCCCATAATAAACCCAGTTGTTGCTGATACCAACTTCTCGGTTCCTTCTTGTTCTTCCATAACCCGAGCTCGGAGAAGGAAGAGATAAGAGGGCCCTATGGAGAATGTGGTCAAAAATCCATAATAAAGTCCGACCACAACGACCGAATTGATTATTTTCATGCATAAGGATACCGGATTACCCAATAGAAAAGATTTTAAAATCATCGCAGACCCCCTTTTTTTATTTTTTTTCTAGTGCTATTGCATTACTATGCTATTTCTACATCGTTCAATTTCTATATATATATTTTTTTTTTTCTTTTCTAGTGCTATTGTATTACTATGCTATTTCCATATCATTCAATTTCTCTCTATTATTATATATCTTCCCTTTTTTCATAGATAGAAACAGATAGACTAGATTCTATATCATTCAATTTCTATCTATTATTATATATCTTCCCTTTTTTCATAGATAGAAACAGATAGACTAGTTTCTATATCATTCAATTTCTCTCTATTATTATATAATATCTTATCTTCCCTTTTTTCATAGATAGAAACAGATAGACTAGTTTCTATATCATTCAATTTCTATCTATTATTATATAATACCTTATCTTTTTTCATAGATAGAAACAGATAGACTAGTTTCTAT